CATTGGTTCAAATCCAATAGTAGGTAGAACTCATTAGATACCGGAGTCAATGGTATCTAATAAGTTTTTCTACCATACTTTTTCTTTTAGTTGGATCAGATTAGACTTTAACTGTATTCCATTTCAATTAGCAGAATTTAAATGGGGTATGTATAGTATAATAAATAACTTCCACTTCTAAAGATAAAAAACTTCTTTTGATTGATTATTTTTATTTATTGGAAATATTATTGATAGCCTCCACTCGTGTTCTAGCCCGCCTGAGAGCTAGATTCGCCTCAATTGCCTGTTTCTTACCTTCAGCTCTACTTAAGTTAGCTTCAGCTATTTTAAGAGCTTGTTGAGCTTCTTGCGGATCAATGTCAGTACTCATCTCTGCATCATTTCCTAAAATAGTGATCTCATTATTACCTATCCTAGCGAAACCGCCCATCAGAGCCACAGTTAACCATTGGTCATTGAGGCGTATTCTCAAAAGACCGATATCTACAGCTGTAGCAATAGGGGCATGGTTTGGTAATACACCAATTTGGCCACTATTAGTAGATAAAATGATTTCTTTCACTTCTGAATCCAAAATAATTCGATTAGGAGTCAGTACACAAAGATTTAAGGTCATTTCTTCAAATTGTTCTCCCCTTCTAAGTTCATAGCTTTCGCGGTAGCTTCATCAATGTTACCCACCAAATAAAAGGCCTGCTCGGGAAGACCATCTAATTCTCCGGAAAGAATCAATTGAAACCCCTTAATTGTTTCTGCGAGAGCAACATATTTACCTGGAGAACCAGTAAAGACTTCTGCCACGAAGAAGGGTTGTGACAAAAAACGCTCAATTTTTCGTGCTCTTGCTACAGTTAAACGGTCCTCCTCGGATAATTCGTCCAACCCAAGGATAGCTATAATGTCTTGAAGTTCTTTGTAACGTTGTGAAGTTTGCTTAACTCTTTGCGCAATTTCATAATGTTCCTCGCCAACAATCCGAGGTTGTAACATAGTTGACGTGGAATCTAAAGGATCCACTGCCGGATAAATACCTTTGGCAGCTAATCCTCTTGATAGTACGGTAGTAGCATCTAAATGTGCAAATGTCGCGGCAGGAGCAGGGTCGGTCAAATCGTCCGCAGGTACATAAACTGCTTGGATCGAAGTTATGGATCCCTCTTTGGTAGAAGTAATTCTTTCTTGCAAAGAACCCATTTCTGTACTAAGTGTAGGTTGATAACCTACTGCAGAAGGCATTCTCCCTAATAAGGCGGATACTTCTGATCCTGCTTGGACGAAACGAAAGATATTGTCGATGAATAAAAGTACGTCTTGCTCATTAACATCCCGGAAATATTCTGCCATGGTTAGGGCAGTCAAACCAACTCTCATACGAGCTCCCGGGGGTTCATTCATTTGACCATAGACTAGAGCCACTTTTGATTCTGCAATATTTTTTTCATTAATCACTCCAGATTCTTTCATTTCCATGTAGAGATCATTTCCTTCACGAGTACGTTCGCCTACTCCGCCAAATACGGATACGCCTCCATGAGCTTTGGCAATGTTGTTGATCAATTCCATGATGAGTACTGTTTTACCTACTCCAGCTCCTCCAAATAACCCTATTTTTCCTCCACGGCGATAGGGAGCTAAAAGATCCACTACTTTAATTCCTGTTTCAAAGATTGATAATTTTGTATCTAACTGTATAAAGGCAGGCGCAGATCTATGAATAGGAGATGTTGTGCGAGTATCTACGGGACCTAAATTATCAACAGGCTCCCCAAGAACATTGAAAATTCGTCCAAGAGTAGCTCCTCCGACTGGAACACTTAGAGGAGTTCCCGTGTCAATCACTTCCATCCCTCTCATCAGCCCATCTGTAGCACTCATAGCGACAGCTCTAACTCGATTATTTCCTAATAATTGTTGTACCTCGCAAGTAACATTAATTTGTGGACCGACAGTATCTCGACCCTTAACTACTAAAGCATTATAAATATTAGGCATTTTGCCGGGGGGAAAAACGACATCCAATACCGGGCCAATAATTTGAGCGATACGCCCTAGGTTTTTTTCTTCAAGCGTGGAAACGCCAAGACCAGAAGTAGTAGGATTTATTCTCATAATAATAAAGTAAAATATGTCGAAATTTTTGAATAGTACCGAAAAAAATATGTCCGATATCAAATTGATCAGTTAATTCAATAATAAATAAATGGAGTTAGCATTCGATTTAGTTTGTACCACTCAAATGAATCCAATTCAATCATTTACACTACACATTGAATGATGAAATTTTCAAGTTCAACCAATCTTTATTTCTTTTTTTATGGATTTTTGTGTTTTATACTACGATTTATGCCTAGTTTCACATCTAGGATTTACATATACAACATATATCACTGTCAAGAGGGAATTTTTATTAGTATTTCATTTCTTAGATTAATAATAAGAAGGGATATACTCCTCAATTATAAACTTGCAAAACAAGGATTGGGTTGCGCCATATATA